CAGAATTTCCAAAAAATTGGTTGACAGATGGTATTCAGATACAGATTCTATTTCCTTTTTGCCTTAAACCTTGGCACAGGTCTAAGCTACGATCCCCTAAAAAAAATACGTTGAAACTGAAGCATACAGGGCAAAAAAAAGAGTTTTGTTTTTTAACAGTTTTCGGAATGGAAACTAACCTCCCTTTTGGTTCTCCCCGAAAAGGGCGTTCGTTTTTTGAACCCATTTTTAAACAACTAAAAAAAAAACTTGTAAAATTTCAAAAAAAGGCTTTTCGAGTTATACGGTTTTTAAAAGAAAGAACAAAATTCTTTCCAAACATCTCAAACGAAACAAAAAAATGGATCATAAAAAGCATTCTATTTCTAAAAAGAATAATAAAAGAACTTTCAAAAATAAATCCAATTCCATTCTTTGGATTAAGAGAAATCTCTGAATTTTATGAAACTAAAAAAGAAAAAGATTCGATAATGAGCAATTTGATCATTCATGAATCGTCCAGTCAAATTCGATTTATGGATTTAAAAGATTACTCATTGACAGAAAAAAAAATGAACGATCTGGCTGATAGAACAACCACAATCGGGAATCAAATAGATAAAATTACAACAGAGCAGAAGAAAGGATTTTTCACTTCGGAACTAAATAATAAAATAAATATTAGTTCTAATAAAAGAAGTTCTCCTGCTAAACAAGTACCACCACTAAAAAATATTTCGAAGAAATTAAAAAGAGGAAATCTTCGATTTATTCCTAAATCCTATTTTATTATAAAATTTTTAATTCAAAGGATATATATAGATATTGTTCTATCTATCATTTATATTCCGAGGATCAATACACAACTTTTTGTTGAATTACCCCCCCAAAAAATTGAGAAATACCTTTCCAATAATGAAACAAATAAAGAAAAAATAAATAAACCAAATAAAAATACAGTTCGTTTTATTTCGACTATAAAAAAGTCGACTTTTTATATTAGTAATAAGAATCAAAAAAGAATTTTTGACTTATCCTGCTTGTCCCAAGCATATGTATTTTACAAATTATACCAAACCCAACCGATTAACCTGTATAAGTTAAGATATGTTCTTGAATATCACGGAACCTCTCTTTTACTTAAGAACGAACTAAAGAATTATTTCGAAGAACAAGAAATATTTCATTCTGAATTACGCCAGAAAGATCTTTTGAATTCTGGAATGAATCAATGGAAAAACTGGTTAAGAGGTCATTATCAATATGGTTTATCTCCGATTAGATGGTATCGCGTAGTACCCCAAAAATGGCGAACTAAAATAAATCAAGAACCTATGGATTATAATAAAGATTTAAACAAAAGCTATTCTGCGGAAAAAACAAAACAATTAAGTCATTCCAAAAAATTAAATGATTTTGAATCAAATTCATTACTGAATCAAAAATACAAACTCCAAAAACACTATAGGTATGAACTTTTCTCATATAAATCTATTAATTATGAAAATAAAAAACATTCATATATTTATGCATCACCATTACCTATAAATAATAAAGAGAAAATTTCTTATGATTACAATAGAGATAAGGTTATATTAGATAATATTTCAGGGGGTATTCTTTCTATCAAAAATTATCTAGCAGAAGAGGATATTATGAATCTGAAGAAATTTTCCGATAGAAAATATTTTGATTGGCAAATTTTCCATTTTTGTCTTAGAAAGAAAGTCGATATTGCGTACTGGATAGATACCAATGGTAATAAGAAAAAAAAGGCTAGGACTGGGTTTAATAATTATCAACTAATTGACGAAATTACTAAAAAGGGTCTTTTTTATCTTACAATTTCTCAAAATCAAGGAATCCAAACAGCAAAAAAAAAAAAAAACCTTTTTGATTGGATGGGAATGAACGAAGAAGTACTAAGTGTTCCCATATCGAATCTGAAACTTTGGTTTTTCCCAGAATTAACCCTCTTTTATAATACATATAAAATGAAACCGTGGGTCATATCAATAAAATTACTTCTTTCCAATTTGAATGGAAATGAAAATAGTATTGAAAATCAAAATATCAATAGAAAAAGAAATCCTTTTAGAGTTTTAAATGAAAATAAAATTAATGAATTAAACAGTCGAAATGACGAAGAAAAAAAATCTGCAGGCCAAAACAATCTTCAATCAGTTCAATCAGATGGACAAAACCAAAAGAATCTTGGATCTCTTCTCTCAAACCACAAAAAAGATATTGAAAAAGATTCTACAGACTCAAATAGGAAAAAACGTAGAAAGAAAAAGCACTACAAAAGCAGCGCAGAAGCAGAGCTTGATTTGTTGTTAAAACGGTATTTACGTTTTCAATTAAGATGGAATGAGTCTGCAAATCAAAGAATAATCAAAAATATAAAAGTATATTGTCTCCTGCTTAGGTTGATAAATCCAAAAGAAATTACTATATACTCTATTCAACAAGGAGAAATGCGTTTGGATAGTCTGATGATTGAAAAGGATTTAACTCTTACAAAATTGATGAAAAGGGGCATCTTAATTATCGAACCGGTTCGTTTGTCTATAAAAAATAACGGACAACTTCTTATCTATCAAACGGTAAGTATTTCATTGGTTCATAAGAGCAAGCTCCCCATTAATCAAAGATACGGAAAAAAAAGATATATTGCTAAAAAACCAATTGAGAAATCCATTGCAACACATGACAGAATGAACGAAAATAGGCACAAAAATCATTCTGATTTCTTTGTTCCTGAAAAAATTTTATCCACTAAACGGCGTAGAGAATTAAGAATTCGAATTTCTTTCTATTCTAGGAATAGCAATGATATACAGAAAAATACAGCATTTTTCAAATACATAAAAAACTCTAGTGAAGTTTTGGATAAAAGCAAACGAGAGAAAAACAAACTAATTACCTTAAAGTTCTTTCTTTGGCCTAATTATAGATTCGAAGATTTAGCTTGTATGAATCGATATTGGTTTGATACCAATAATAGCAGCCGTTTTAGTATGATAAGGATACATATGTATCCACGATTCTAAATTCGTTAATTTAATATTTAATAATAAATACCCTTTTCATCTGCATTCACGCTATTTGATAGAGGAAAGAAAGAGATGCATACATAAATTATTTGACATTCCATTTTAATACCTGAATACTAATTCGATGTACGTATCAATTTAGATCTATAAATCAATCAACAGAATCTTCTTATTTTTTATTTGGATTTTTGAAGTTAATAATAGTTTTCTCTTTTTTTGAGTGTAGAAATATATCACTCCTTCCTATTCGTATCCAAATAAAATTGAAAATTCATTAATTTTATTTAATATTTGAAAACTAATTAGTTGTTAAAATTAGGAGTTCGTAAAGAAATTGAGATTTTTGTATATACAAAATGAAAATTAGTCACATTATTCTTACTGATTGGTAAAATTTTTAAATTTTTTAAAATAAAAACAATAAAGGATAGAAGGTTGCATTTTATGGTAAAAAAGTCATTCATTTCCGTTATTTCACAAGAAGAAAAAAAAGAAAACAGTGGATCTGTTGAATTTCAAGTATTTACTTTCACCAATAAGATACGAAGACTTACTTCACATTTGGAATTGCATAGAAAAGATTATTTATCTCAGAGAGGTCTACGTAAAATCCTAGGAAAACGGCAACGACTTCTGTCTTATTTGGCAAAGAACAATAAAGTACGTTATAAAGAAGTAATTAGTCGGCTGGATATTCGGGAATCAAAAACTCGTTAAATTGAAAAGTAACTTGAATTATTTGATTTATTAGATCTTGAATTTTGATGAACTTCTTTTTGGTTTCAGCAATTCATGAAAGAATGAATCGAGGAATAACCTATGAATGTAACAACTACAAGAAAAGACCTCATGATAGTCAATATGGGACCTCACCACCCATCAATGCATGGTGTTCTTCGGCTCATCCTTACTCTAGATGGCGAAGATGTTATTGATTGTGAGCCGATATTGGGTTATTTACACAGAGGGATGGAAAAAATTGCAGAAAACAGAACCGTTATACAATATCTGCCTTATGTAACACGTTGGGATTATTTAGCGACTATGTTCACAGAAGCAATAACGGTAAATGGACCAGAACAGTTAGGGAATATTCAAGTACCTAAAAGAGCCAGTTATATCAGAGTAATTATGTTAGAGTTGAGTCGTATAGCTTCTCATCTCTTATGGCTTGGCCCTTTTATGGCCGATATTGGGGCACAGACACCTTTTTTCTATATTTTTCGAGAAAGAGAATTAGTATATGATCTATTTGAAGCTGCCACCGGTATGAGAATGATGCATAATTATTTTCGTATCGGAGGAGTAGCTGCTGATCTACCTCATGGCTGGATAGATAAATGTTTAGATTTCTGTGATTATTTTTTAACAGCGGTTTATGAATATCAAAAGCTGATTACGCGGAATCCTGTTTTTTTAGAACGAGTTGAAGGAATAGGCATTATTGGTCGAGAAGAAGCAATAACTTGGGGTTTATCAGGCCCGATGCTACGAGCTTCTGGAATACAATGGGATCTTCGTAAAGTTGATCGTTATGAATGTTACGACGAATTTGATTGGGAAATCCAGTGGCAAAAAGAAGGAGATTCATTAGCTCGTTATTTAGTCCGAATCAGTGAAATGACAGAATCTATAAAAATTATTCAGCAGGCTCTGGAAGGAATTCCAGGAGGACCTTATGAAAATTTAGAAATCCGATCTTTTGATAGAGAAAAGGATCCAGAATGGAATGATTTTGAATATCGATTCATTAGTAAAAAACCTTCTCCCACTTTTGAATTGCCGAAGCAAGAACTTTATGTAAGAGTTGAAGCCCCAAAAGGAGAATTGGGAATTTTTTTAATAGGAGATCAGAGTGGTGTTCCTTGGAGATGGAAAATTCGCCCGCCCGGTTTTATCAATTTGCAAATTCTTCCTCAGTTAGTTAAAAGAATGAAATTGGCTGATATTATGACAATACTAGGT